GCTAGCGTAGCTTAATGTAAAGCATAACACTGAAGATGTTAAGACGGGCCCTAGAAAGCTCCGCATGCATAAAGGCATGGTCCTGACCTTATTATTAGCTTTTACCCAACTTACACATGCAAGTATCCGCACCCCCGTGAGTATGCCCTCAATCCCCCACCCGGGGACAAGGAGCGGGCATCAGGCACACAATTTAGCCCAAAACGCCCAGCCAAGCCACACCCCCAAGGGAATTCAGCAGTGATAAACATTAAGCCATAAGTGAAAACTTGACTCAGTTAGAGCTAACAGGGCCGGTAAAACTCGTGCCAGCCACCGCGGTTAAACGAGAGGCCCCAGTTAATAATATTACGGCGTAAAGGGTGGTTAAGGGACACAATAGAATAAAGCCAAACAGCCCCCCGGCCGTCATACGCTTCCGGGAACTGGAAGCCCAACTCCACGAAAGTAGCTTTAACAAATTTGCCTGACCCCACGAAAGTTGAGGGACAAACTGGGATTAGATACCCCACTATGCTCAACCATAAACCCAGACATTTATATACAAGCACATGTCCGCCAGGGTACTACAAGCATCAGCTTAAAACCCAAGGGACCTGACGGTGCCTCAGACCCCCCTAGAGGAGCCTGTTCTAGAACCGATAACCCCCGTTAAACCTCACCACTTCTAGTCATCCCAGCCTATATACCGCCGTCGCCAGCTTACCCTGTGAAGGCAATAAGAGTAAGCAAAATGGGCACAACCCAGAACGTCAGGTCGAGGTGTAGCGCACGAGGTGGGAAGAAATGGGCTACATTTTCTATTATAGAACACTACGAATACGCAACATGAAATAGTGCTTGAAGGAGGATTTAGTAGTAAAAAGGAAAGAGAGTGTCCTTTTGAACCCGGCTCTGAGACGCGTACACACCGCCCGTCACTCTCCCCTGTCAAAATGCAACAATAATATTTAAACCCAAAGCGCAGACAAGGGGAGGCAAGTCGTAACATGGTAAGTGTACCGGAAGGTGCACTTGGACTAAACCCAGGGCGTGGCTGAGCCAGTTAAGCATCTCACTTACACCGAGAAAACATCTATGCAAATTAGATCACCCTGAGCCAAACAGCTAGCTCGAATATTTAAACAACTAACAATATTAATAATAAAACTATTTTAAATGCTAAATTAAAACATTCTTTTACCTGAGTATGGGAGACAGAAAAGGTCAAACTTGAAGCAATAGAAAAAGTACCGCAAGGGAAAGCTGAAAGAGAAATGAAACAACTCATAAAAGCAATAAAAAGCAAAGATTAAATCTTGTACCTTTTGCATCATGATTTAGCAAGCACCCTCAAGCAAAGAGCCCTGTAGTTTGAAGCCCCGAAACCAAGTGAGCTACCCCGAGACAGCCTATATAAATTAGGGCAAACCCGTCTCTGTGGCAAAAGAGTGGGAAGAGCTCCGGGTAGAAGTGACAGACCTACCGAACTTGGTGATAGCTGGTTGCTTAAGAAATGGATAGAAGTTCAGCCCCATACCCCCTCAAGCCAAAGTGCCATTACCAAATGACCAAGAGAAAAATATGGGAGTTAGTTGAAGGGGGTACAGCCCCTTTAACCAAGGATACAACCTTATTAGGTGAATAAAGATCATACTTCAAAAGACTTACTGTTTTAGTGGGCCCAAAAGCAGCCACCTAACCAGAAAGCGTTAAAGCTCAGACAGAACATAGTTTATTATACTGATAGAAAATCTTATTTCCCTCTAAGTATTAAGCCACCCCATGCCCCCATGGAAGAAATTATGCTAAAATGAGTAACAAGAAGGCCCGGCCTTCTCCAGGCACAAGTGTAAATCAGATTGGACAAGCCACTGAAATTTAACGAACCCAAACTATAGAGGGCAATATGGATTATAAAAAAATCAAGAAGACCCCATAATTCATTATCGTTAACCCCACACCGGAATGCCAACTAATGGAAAGACTAAAAGAAGGGAAAGGAACTCGGCAAACACAAGCCTCGCCTGTTTACCAAAAACATCGCCTCCTGCAGCCCCTATGTATAGGAGGTCCAGCCTGCCCAGTGACTACGGGTTCAACGGCCGCGGTATTTTGACCGTGCAAAGGTAGCGCAATCACTTGTCTTTTAAATAAAGACCTGTATGAATGGCTAGACGAGGGCTTAGCTGTCTCCCCCCTCCAGTCAGTGAAATTGATCTATCCGTGCAGAAGCGGATATACCTCTACAAGACGAGAAGACCCTTTGGAGCTTAAGGTACAAAGATTAACCACGTTAAACAACTAAATAAAGAGACAAGAACTTAGTGGAACATAAAATTCTACCTTCGGTTGGGGCGACCACGGAGGAAAAGAAAGCCTCCAAGAGGAACGGGTATACACCCTAAAGCCTAGAGAAACCTCTCTAAGCCGCAGAACATCTGACCAATAATGATCCGGCATAAAGCCGATCAACGGACCAAGTTACCCTAGGGATAACAGCGCAATCCTCTCCCAGAGTCCATATCGACGAGGGGGTTTACGACCTCGATGTTGGATCAGGACATCCTAATGGTGCAGCCGCTATTAAGGGTTCGTTTGTTCAACGATTAAAGTCCTACGTGATCTGAGTTCAGACCGGAGTAATCCAGGTCAGTTTCTATCTGTAACGCTACTTTTCCCAGTACGAAAGGATCGGAAAAGAGGGGCCCATGCTTAAAGCACGCCCCACCCCTATTTATTGAAGACAAATAAAATAAATAAAGGGAGGGCCAAAAGCCCAAGGCCAAGAGAAGGCTATATTGGGGTGGCAGAGCATGGTAAATTGCAAAAGGTCTAAGCCCTTTCAACCAGAGGTTCAAATCCTCTTCCCAGTTATGCTAAACATCTTAATCACCCACCTAATTAACCCCCTAAGCTACATCGTCCCTGTTTTACTAGCAGTAGCCTTTTTAACCCTGATTGAACGAAAAGTCTTAGGATACATGCAACTACGAAAGGGCCCTAATGTAGTAGGCCCCTACGGATTACTTCAACCCATTGCAGACGGAGTTAAACTATTTATTAAAGAGCCTGTACGCCCCTCCACAGCATCACCATTTTTATTTTTAGCCGCGCCTATCTTAGCACTTACTCTAGCCATAACATTATGAGCCCCAATACCCATACCTCACCCAATTGTTGACTTAAACCTAGGGATACTATTCATTCTAGCCCTATCCAGTCTCGCAGTTTACTCTATTTTGGGCTCCGGATGAGCATCTAACTCAAAGTATGCACTTATTGGAGCCCTACGGGCAGTAGCTCAGACAATCTCATATGAGGTCAGCCTAGGACTCATCCTCCTCTCACTTATTATTTTTTCAGGGGGTTACACACTACAAACCTTTAGCACTGCCCAAGAAAGTATTTGGCTATTGTTTCCAGCATGACCCTTAGCGGCAATATGGTATATTTCAACTCTTGCAGAGACAAACCGAGCACCATTTGACCTTACGGAGGGTGAATCCGAACTGGTGTCAGGGTTCAATGTGGAGTATGCAGGGGGCCCCTTTGCCTTATTTTTTCTAGCTGAATACGCAAACATTTTATTAATAAATACTCTCTCAGCCATGCTCTTTTTAGGCTCCTCTCACCTTCTTTATGCCCCTGAACTTACAACAACAACTTTAATGATCAAAGCCGCACTTCTCTCAATTATATTTTTATGAGTACGAGCCTCATATCCCCGATTTCGCTATGACCAACTAATGCACCTAGTTTGAAAAAACTTCCTACCTGTCACACTAGCCATGGTTCTATGACACATTGCCCTCCCCATCGCACTGGGGGGACTCCCCCCTCAATTATAATCAAGGAACCGTGCCCGAATGCTTAGGGACCACTTTGATAGAGTGGCACATAGGGGTTAAAGCCCCCTCAGTTCTTAGAAAAAAGGGAGTTGAACCCATGCTTAAGAGATCAAAACTCTTCGTGCTTCCTCTACACCACTTTCTAAGATGGAGTCAGCTAATAAAGCTTTCGGGCCCATACCCCGAACATGATAGTTAAAGTCCCTCCTCCATCAATGAACCCCTACGTACTTATAATTTTACTATCTAGCCTAGGCCTAGGAACCACCCTAACCTTTGCTAGTTCTCACTGATTGCTTGCCTGAATAGGACTGGAAATTAATACCTTGGCCATCATTCCCTTAATAGCGCAACACCACCACCCGCGCGCAATTGAAGCCACCACAAAATATTTCCTAACCCAAGCCACAGCCGCAGCCATAATCTTATTTGCAGGTACTACAAACGCCTGATTATCGGGCACCTGAGAAATAACAAATGTAATAAGCCCCCTAGCCAGCTCACTACTTATTACCGCCCTAGCACTAAAAATCGGATTAGCCCCAATACACCTCTGAATGCCAGAAGTTCTACAGGGTTTGGACCTCACCACAGGCCTAATTTTATCAACCTGACAAAAACTCGCCCCACTAGCGCTAATTATTCAAACAGCACAAAACATCGACCCTGCACTTCTAACAGCACTAGGGCTCTTATCCACCCTTATTGGCGGATGGGGAGGCCTCAACCAAACTCAACTACGAAAAATTTTGGCATACTCATCAATTGCACACATGGGCTGAATAATTATTATTTTACAATACGCCCCCCAACTCACCCTCCTTGCCCTCATTACCTACATTTTTATAACCTCGGCAGCATTTCTAACACTAAAATTGTACTCCTCAACAAAAGTTAATGCCCTGGCCTTAGCCTGATCGAAAAACCCTACCCTCTCCGTCACCACAGCCCTCGTTCTTCTATCCCTGGCTGGCCTCCCCCCACTAACAGGGTTTATACCAAAATGATTGATTCTACAAGAAATAACTAAACAAAACTTACCCATCACCGCTACAATTATAGCCCTAGCAGCACTCCTTGCCCTCTACTTTTACTTACGACTCTGCTACGCAATAACACTCACCATTTCCCCTAACATCACCAACTCGGTAATACCCTGGCGAGTTAACACTTCTCAAACCTCGCTTCTACTAGCATTCTTGACCACAACCACATTAAGCCTTCTTCCCCTAACCCCTTCCATTCTAATACTACTCACCTAGGAATTTAGGATAAGTTAGACCAAGAGCCTTCAAAGCCCTAAGTAGAAGTTAAAATCTTCTAATTCCTGATAAGGCCTACAAGACTCTATCTTGCATTATATGAGTGCAAATCAAATGTTTTAATTAAACTAAGGCCTTTCTAGATGGGAAGGCCTCGATCCTACAAGTTCCTAGTTAACAGCTAAGCGCTCAAGCCAGCGAGCATCCATCTACCTTTCCCGCCGTTAGCCGAGTAAGGCGGGAAAGCCCCGGCAGGGTAATAGTCTGCGTCTGTGGATTTGCAATCCAACGTGATACTTCACTACGGGGCTTGATAGGGAGAGGATTTTAACCTCTATCCACGGGGCTACAACCCACCGCCTAAACGCTCGGCCACCCTACCTGTGGCAATTACACGCTGATTCTTTTCTACAAATCACAAAGACATTGGCACCCTTTATCTTGTATTTGGTGCCTGAGCCGGAATAGTTGGAACCGCCCTAAGCCTCCTCATTCGTGCGGAACTAAGCCAGCCCGGCTCCCTTTTAGGCGACGACCAAATTTATAATGTTATCGTAACCGCCCACGCTTTCGTAATGATTTTCTTTATAGTCATACCCATCCTCATCGGAGGGTTTGGTAACTGACTTGTACCGCTAATAATTGGCGCACCAGACATAGCATTCCCACGAATAAACAATATAAGCTTTTGACTTCTTCCCCCATCCTTCCTTCTACTGCTTGCCTCTTCGGGCGTTGAAGCTGGGGCCGGGACTGGCTGAACAGTATATCCACCCCTTGCTGGAAATTTAGCCCATGCAGGGGCCTCAGTAGACCTGACCATCTTTTCGCTTCACTTAGCAGGGGCGTCCTCAATTTTAGGGGCCATCAATTTTATTACTACAACCATCAACATGAAGCCCCCCGCCATTTCCCAGTACCAAACACCTTTATTTGTGTGAGCTGTACTTGTAACAGCAGTACTTCTCCTATTGTCTCTTCCTGTTCTAGCTGCTGGGATCACAATACTTCTTACAGACCGAAACCTAAATACCACATTCTTTGACCCAGCAGGAGGGGGAGACCCAATCTTATACCAACATCTCTTTTGATTCTTTGGTCATCCAGAAGTCTATATTCTTATTCTACCAGGATTTGGAATTATTTCCCATATTGTAGCCTACTACGCCGGTAAAAAAGAACCTTTCGGCTATATAGGAATGGTTTGGGCCATGATGGCCATTGGCCTCCTAGGATTTATTGTTTGAGCACATCACATGTTTACTGTCGGGATAGACGTAGACACCCGAGCCTATTTTACCTCCGCCACAATAATTATTGCCATCCCAACAGGGGTAAAGGTATTCAGCTGACTAGCCACTTTACACGGGGGCTCTATCAAATGAGAGACACCTATGCTCTGAGCCCTCGGTTTTATTTTCCTGTTTACAGTAGGGGGGCTAACAGGCATTGTCTTAGCCAACTCATCACTAGACATTGTTTTACATGATACATATTACGTGGTTGCCCACTTTCACTACGTTTTATCCATAGGGGCTGTCTTTGCTATTATAGCAGCCTTTGTACACTGATTCCCCCTATTTTCAGGTTACACCCTTAACGACACCTGAACTAAAATCCACTTTGGCGTAATATTTATTGGCGTTAACCTCACATTTTTCCCTCAACATTTTCTGGGACTGGCCGGAATGCCACGACGATACTCTGACTACCCCGACGCCTATGCCCTATGAAACACAGTATCCTCTATCGGCTCACTTATTTCTCTAGTAGCAGTAATTATATTTTTATTTATTCTCTGAGAAGCCTTTGCCGCCAAACGGGAGGTATCCTCTGTTGAATTAACTATAACAAATGTTGAATGACTCCACGGCTGCCCTCCCCCCTACCACACATTTGAAGAGCCAGCATTTGTGCAAATTCAATCAAATTAACGAGAAAGGAAGGAATTGAACCCCCATACACTGGTTTCAAGCCAGCCACATAACCACTCTGTCACTTTCTTCTGAGATATTAGTAAAATAATATTACATCACCTTGTCAAGATGAAATTGCAAGTTAAACCCTTGTATATCTTTATACCTAATGGCACATCCCACACAACTAGGCTTCCAAGACGCGGCATCACCCGTTATAGAAGAACTTCTTCATTTTCATGACCACGCCCTAATAATTGTGTTTTTAATTAGCACCTTAGTACTCTACATTATTGTCGCAATAGTCTCAACTAAACTAACAAATAAGTACATTTTAGACTCCCAGGAAATTGAGATTGTATGAACAGTACTACCGGCTGTTATCTTAATTTTAATTGCACTTCCCTCCCTACGAATTCTATATCTTATAGATGAAATTAATGACCCTCACCTAACAATTAAAGCCATAGGCCATCAATGATACTGAAGCTACGAATACACGGATTATGAAGACCTAGGCTTTGACTCATACATAATCCCAACCCAAGACCTCACACCAGGCCAATTTCGGCTACTCGAAACAGACCATCGAATAGTTGTCCCCATAGAATCCCCCATCCGCATTCTCGTCTCTGCGGAAGATGTACTTCACTCTTGAGCAGTCCCATCCCTGGGGGTAAAAATAGATGCTGTCCCCGGACGATTAAACCAAACTGCCTTTATCGCCTCACGTCCTGGGGTATTTTACGGACAGTGCTCTGAAATCTGCGGTGCCAACCACAGCTTCATACCTATTGTAGTTGAGGCCGTTCCTTTAGAACATTTTGAAAACTGATCTTCCCTGATACTAGAAGATGCCTCACTAGAAAGCTAATCATTGGAAAAAGCATTGGCCTTTTAAGCCAAAGTTTGGTGCCTACCGACCACCTCTAGTGAAATGCCACAGCTAAACCCCAACCCCTGATTTCTAATCCTAGTATTTTCATGAATCATTTTTCTTACTATCATCCCAACCAAAGTCTTAAATCACGTGACACCAAATGAGTTAACACCAGTAAGTGAAGAAAAACTCAAAACTGAACCCTGAAACTGACCATGATAACGAGCTTTTTTGATCAATTTGCAAGCCCAACTTTCATAGGAATCCCATTAATTGCTATCGCAGTAGCACTCCCTTGAATTATATTCCCTACACCCCCTGCCCGATGGGTCAATAACCGACTTATTACGCTACAAACATGGCTTATTAGCCGATTTACCAATCAACTTCTCCTCCCCCTAAATGTAGGAGGACATAAATGGGCACTGCTACTAGCCTCACTAATAATCTTTTTAATCACTATTAATATACTAGGCCTTCTCCCCTACACCTTTACACCCACAACCCAGCTATCATTAAATATAGGCTTTGCCGTCCCCCTCTGGCTAGCAACGGTCATTATAGGGATACGTAATCAACCAACAATTGCCCTCGGCCACCTCTTACCAGAAGGGACTCCAATTCCACTAATCCCTGTACTAATTATTATTGAAACAATTAGCCTTCTTATTCGACCTTTAGCCCTAGGAGTTCGACTTACAGCCAACTTAACAGCGGGCCACCTATTGATTCAACTTATTGCTACTGCAGTCTTTGTTCTAGCACCAATAATACCAACAGTGGCCATTTTAACCGCTGCCGTTCTATTTCTCCTTACGCTTCTAGAAGTTGCAGTAGCAATAATTCAAGCATATGTGTTTGTCCTCCTACTAAGCCTGTACCTACAAGAAAACGTTTAATGGCCCACCAAGCACATGCATATCATATGGTTGATCCAAGCCCATGACCACTAACTGGAGCTATCGGCGCTTTATTAATAACGTCCGGCCTCGCTATCTGGTTTCACTTCCATTCAACGACACTTATAACTCTAGGACTAATTCTGCTAATTTTAACCATGATTCAATGATGACGAGACATCATTCGGGAAGGAACCTTTCAAGGTCACCACACACCCCCCGTACAAAAAGGGCTCCGTTACGGAATAATTCTGTTTATCACCTCAGAGGTATTCTTCTTTCTAGGATTCTTTTGAGCTTTTTATCACTCAAGCCTGGCCCCAACACCAGAACTAGGGGGATGCTGACCCCCCACAGGCATCATTACATTAGACCCATTTGAAGTCCCTCTGCTTAACACAGCCGTACTTCTAGCCTCTGGGGTTACAGTCACATGGGCCCATCACAGCATCATGGAAGGAGAACGAAAACAAGCCGTTCAGTCCCTTACACTTACAATCCTACTAGGCCTATACTTCACTGCCCTTCAAGCCATGGAATATTATGAAGCCCCCTTTACTATTGCAGATGGGGTCTACGGCTCTACATTTTTTGTTGCCACAGGATTCCACGGACTACACGTAATTATCGGAACAACCTTCCTTGCAGTATGCCTTCTACGTCAAATTCAATACCACTTTACCTCCGAACACCATTTTGGCTTTGAAGCCGCCGCCTGATACTGACACTTCGTTGACGTAGTCTGACTCTTCCTTTACGTATCCATCTACTGATGAGGCTCATACCTTTCTAGTATCAAATTGTACAAATGACTTCCAATCATTTAGTCTTGGTTAAACCCCAGGGAAAGGTAGTGAACTTAATTACAACTATCATCATTATTACGATAGCCCTGTCCTCAATCCTAGCAATTGTGTCCTTCTGACTACCTCAAATGAACCCCGACGCAGAGAAACTGTCACCCTACGAATGCGGCTTTGACCCCCTAGGATCAGCCCGACTACCTTTCTCCCTACGATTCTTCCTAGTAGCAATTTTATTCCTCCTATTTGACCTAGAAATTGCCCTTCTTCTCCCTCTGCCCTGGGGAGATCAACTATTTAACCCCACTGGGACATTCTTCTGAGCCACCATAGTCCTAATTTTACTGACCCTTGGACTAATTTATGAATGAACTCAAGGGGGCCTAGAATGAGCAGAATAGGGGGTTAGTCCAACAAAAGACCTCTGATTTCGGCTCAGAAAATTGTGGTTAGACCCCGCAACCCCCTTATGACACCCGCACACTTTAGCTTTAGCTCAGCATTTATTTTAGGCCTAATGGGTTTGGCTTTTCACCGTACCCACCTATTATCTGCGCTCCTATGCCTAGAAGGCATAATGCTTTCCCTGTTCATCGCATTAGCCCTATGAACATTACAATTTGAATCAACCAATTTTTCTACCGCACCAATACTACTACTAGCCTTTTCCGCCTGTGAAGCAAGCACAGGACTTGCACTTCTAGTAGCAACCGCCCGAACACACGGAAATGATCGGCTACAAAACCTTAACTTACTACAATGCTAAAAGTATTAATACCAACAATCATGCTATTTCCCACGATCTGGCTTATTTCCCCAAAATGACTATGAACAGCCTCAACCACGCACGGCCTCCTAATTGCAATTATTAGCCTCACATGATTAAAGTGAACATCTGAAGTCGGGTGAACCATAACGAATGCTCACTTAGCCACAGACCCCTTATCAACCCCCCTTTTAGTTCTTACATGCTGATTGCTCCCCCTGATAATCTTAGCCAGTCAAAACCATATGAAACCAGAACCTATGGCCCGACAACGCCTATACATCTCCCTCTTAGCCTCCCTTCAAACATTTCTAATTATAGCATTTGGCGCCACAGAAATTATTATATTTTATGTTATATTTGAAGCTACCCTTATCCCGACCCTAATTATTATCACCCGATGAGGAAATCAAACTGAGCGCTTAAATGCGGGAATTTATTTCTTATTTTATACCCTAGCAAGCTCCCTACCACTCCTAGTTGCCCTTCTTCTCCTCCAACAATCTATGGGAACCCTATCAATACTTGTTATTCAATATACCCAACCATTGACACTCTACTCCTGAGGTGATAAAATCTGATGAGCAGGCTGCCTAATCGCATTTTTAGTAAAGATGCCGCTATATGGCGTCCACCTTTGACTCCCAAAAGCACATGTAGAAGCCCCCGTTGCAGGCTCAATAGTACTAGCAGCTGTCCTACTAAAACTTGGAGGCTACGGCATGATACGAATAATAATTTTGTTAGACCCCCTCTCCAAACAATTGGCTTACCCCTTTATTATTCTTGCACTTTGAGGCATTATCATGACAGGATCAATTTGTCTTCGTCAAACCGACCTCAAATCACTCATCGCATACTCGTCTGTCAGTCATATAGGCCTTGTAGCAGGAGGTATTCTTATTCAAACCCCCTGAGGATTCTCAGGCGCAATCATCTTAATAATTGCCCATGGGTTAGCCTCCTCAATATTATTTTGCTTAGCAAACACAACCTACGAACGAACCCATAGTCGCACCATAATTCTCGCTCGAGGCCTCCAAATGATTTTTCCCCTCACAGCAGCTTGATGATTTGCTGCCAACCTAGCAAATCTCGCACTGCCACCCCTCCCAAACCTCATAGGAGAACTGATAATTATTACAACACTATTCAACTGATCCCCTGCAACCATTGCTCTTACCGGACTCGGAACTCTTATTACAGCAAGCTACTCCCTTTACCTATTTCTTATGTCTCAACGAGGGTCGACACCCAGCCATATCATTAAACTCCCCCCATTTCACACCCGAGAACATCTTCTAATGACACTTCACATTGTTCCCATCATTCTTCTTGTAACAAAACCTGAACTAATATGAGGGTGGTGTTACTAGTGAGTATAATTTAACCAAAATGTTAGATTGTGATTCTAAAAATAGGGGTTAAAACCCTCTTACCCACCAAGAAGGCATAAGAATCAATAAGTACTGCTAATCCTTAGACTCCGGGGTTAAACTCCCCGGCCTTCTTATGCTTCCGAAGGATAACAGTTCATCCGTTGGTCTTAGGAACCAAAAACTCTTGGTGCAAATCCAAGCAGAAGCTATGAACCCAATAACCCTCATTATATCCTCCTCCCTAGTTCTTATCTTCCTAATCCTGATGCTCCCCCTGCTAACCACACTCAGCCCTAAGCCACGGGCCCCAGAATGAGCAAACACCCATATTAAAACCGCTGTCAGCACCTCATTTTTTATTAGCCTGCTCCCACTTACAATCTTCCTAGACCAAGGCCTAGAAACTATCATCACAAACTGACATTGAATAAATACACAAATATTTGACACAAATATTAGCCTAAAATTTGATCACTACTCCCTTATTTTTACACCTATCGCCCTTTACGTCACCTGGTCAATTCTTGAATTTGCCCTTTGATACATACACTCTGATCCCAACATAAACCAATTTTTTAAATACCTATTACTGTTTTTAGTAGCTATAATTACTCTAGTTACAGCAAACAATATGTTTCAGTTATTTATTGGTTGGGAGGGGGTAGGCATTATGTCCTTTCTACTAATCGGCTGATGATACGGACGGGCAGACGCCAATACAGCAGCCCTCCAGGCCGTCATCTACAACCGCGTGGGGGATATCGGCTTAATCTTAACAATAGCTTGATTTGCGATAAACTTTAACTCATGAGAGTTACAACAAATTTTTTTACTCTCAAAAAACTTTGACATAACAATTCCTTTAATTGGACTCATTCTTGCAGCCACTGGCAAATCAGCCCAGTTTGGTCTGCATCCGTGACTCCCATCTGCCATGGAGGGCCCCACCCCAGTATCTGCCCTACTTCACTCTAGTACAATAGTGGTTGCAGGTATTTTTTTATTAATTCGCCTACACCCATTGATAGAGCACAATAAACTGGCCCTAACAATCTGTCTGTGTCTTGGAGCATTAACCACACTATTTACCGCCACCTGTGCCCTAACACAAAATGACATTAAAAAAATCATTGCATTTTCTACATCAAGTCAACTAGGCCTTATGATAGTCACTATTGGACTAAACCAACCACAACTTGCATTTCTACACATTTGCACCCACGCCTTCTTTAAAGCCATACTATTTTTGTGCTCCGGGTCGATTATTCACAGCCTAAATGATGAGCAAGATATCCGTAAAATAGGCGGACTCCAAAATCTCATACCCACCACTTCCACTTGCTTAACAATTGGGAGCCTAGCATTAACAGGGACCCCCTTTTTGGCAGGATTTTTTTCTAAAGACGCAATTATTGAAGCCCTCAACACCTCTCACCTAAACGCCTGGGCCCTAACACTGACACTAATCGCCACCTCTTTCACAGCCGTATACAGCTTCCGGGTAGTCTTCTTCGTCTCTATGGGCTCCCCACGGTTCTTGGCCCTAACCCCCATTAACGAAAACAACCCCTTAATTATTAACCCCCTAAAACGACTTGCCTGGGGAAGCATCCTTGCAGGACTTATTATTACCTCAAACTTTCTGCCCTCTAAGTCACCAACTATTACAATACCTCTAACCTTGAAAATGGCAGCTCTAGCGGTAACAATCACCGGACTCCTAGTCGCTATAGAACTTGCAACTACAACCAACAAGCAAATCAAAATTTTACCCACAATTTCTTTACACCACTTCTCCAATATATTAGGCTACTTCCCCTCAATTACCCACCGCCTCACACCAAAACTTAATCTAACATTAGGACAATCAATTGCTACAAAACTTGATCAAACATGATTTGAAATTTCTGGGCCAAAAGGCCTAGCTCTAACCCAAATTATAATATCAAAAACCATAAGTGACATACAACAAGGGTTGATTAAAACTTATCTCACTATCTTTCTACTCTCCACGGCCCTCTCCGTCCTAATCTGTGCTATTTAAACCGCCCGAAGTGATCCCCGAGTTAACCCCCGCGTGAGCTCCAATACCACCAACAACGTCAAGAGCAAAACCCACGCACAAATTACTAATATGGAGCCCCCAAAAGAATACATTATTGCAACACCACCAACATCCCCCCGCAATAAAGAAAACTCCTTCAACCCATCCACCAAAACCCAAGATCCCTCATACCACCCCCCTCAAAATAAACCAGCTACCAGTGCCACCCCTACAAAGTAAATCAAAACATATATTACAACAGAACGACTTCCCCACGCCTCAGGAAAAGGCTCCGCAGCTAAAGCCGCTGAATAAGCAAACACCACAAGCATCCCCCCCAAATAGATTAAAAACAACACTAGTGACAAGAAGGAACCTCCTGAACTAATTAAGATCCCACACCCTACCCCTGCTGCCACTACTAACCCCAACGCAGCAAAATAGGGGGTCGGATTAGAAGCAACCGCAATTAACCCCAAAATTAACCCCACCAAAAGTAAAAACGCAAAATAGGTCATAATTCTTGCTCGGACTCTAACCGAGACCAATGACTTGAAGAACCATCGTTGTAGCTCAACTACAAGAACTAATGGCAAGCCTACGAAAAACCCACCCACTCATTAAAATTGCTAATGATGCACTAGTTGACCTTCCAACGCCTTCCAATATTTCAGTCTGATGAAATTTTGGATCCCTCCTAGGCCTCTGTTTAATTTCACAGATTTTAACAGGCTTATTCTTAGCTATACACTACACCTCAGACATTTCAACCGCATTTTCTTCAGTTAACCACATCTGCCGAGATGTAAATTACGGCTGACTAATTCGAAATTTGCACGCCAACGGCGCATCATTCTTTTTCATCTGTATTTATATACACATCGCCCGAGGACTTTATTATGGATCATACCTCTATAAAGAAACCTGAAACATTGGGGTGGTTCTCCTCCTACTAGTCATAATAACCGCCTTTGTTGGGTATGTATTACCATGAGGACAAATATCCTTCTGAGGCGCAACAGTAATTACCAACTTGCTGTCAGCAGTACCCTACATAGGAGATGCCCTGGTACAGTGAATTTGAGGAGGATTTTCAGTAGACAACGCGACCCTTACCCGATTTTTTGCCTTCCACTTCCTCTTCCCGTTTGTCGTTGCCGCCGCAACTATCCTACACCTTTTATTTCTACACGAAACAGGATCTAACAACCCCGCCGGACTAAACTCCGACGCCGACAAAATCTCCTTCCACCCCTACTTTTCATATAAAGATCTTTTAGGGTTTGTACTCATACTTATAGCCCTAACATCTTTAGCGTTGTTCTCCCCCAATTTACTAGGCGACCCAGAAAACTTCACCCCCGCAAACCCACTTGTTACTCCCCCCCACATCAAACCCGAGTGATACTTTCTGTTCGCCTACGCCATTTTACGATCCATTCCAAACAAATTAGGAGGTGTCTTAGCACTATTATTCTCCATTTTAGTACTTCTAGTTGTACCAGTCCTACACACATCTAAACAACGAGGACTAACATTTCGCCCAATCACCCAATTCTTATTCTGAACTTTAGTTGCAGATATAATGATTCTGACATGAATTGGAGGCATACCCGTAGAGCACCCATACATCGTCATCGGACAAATTGCATCATTACTTTACTTTGCACTATTTCTAATTCTTGTTTTACCCTTAGCAGGATGAATAGAGAATAAAGCATTAAAATGAACCTGCCTTAGTAGCTTAGTCTTAAAGCATCGGTCTTGTAATCCGAAGATCGAGGGTTAAAGTCCCTCCTAATGCCCAGAAAAAAGAGATTTTAACTCCCACCACTGGCTCCCAAAACCAGAATTCTAAATTAAACTATTTTCTGGTGGTAACCATTTGGTGTTAGACAAAATATGTACGATTTAAATATTTATGTCTATGTATTATCACCATGCAATTATTTTAACCTAAAAGCAGGTATTAAAATTTCTTAAGTACATAGACTAAATTTTCAGAAATCAACTAAAGTGATTTTAAATTATTATGTAATATTTCTCCCCCTACACTCTGTAATAATGCTATAATTTTAATATAACATTACATAATGAAAACATAAAATGTTCAATAAAATATGAATGGAATATAAAACATATCTATGTATTATCACCATACAATTATTTTAACCTAAAAGCAAGTACTAATATATTAAAGATCAAAAACTAAATTGTAAAATTTAATTAAATTTTATTTAAAACTTGGATATTATATTCCCTTAATAATGGATAAGAGATGTAAGATATAGAATTACTCCACTAATCTTTAAATAAAGGCATATGAGAGACCACCTACGGGAATAATGTAAGGCATATCAGGCATGATAGAATCAGGGACTTAAACAGTGGGGGTGGCCCTCCTGAATTATTTCTTGCATCTGATTCAACATCTCATGTGCAGTCGGTGTGGACCCCCCCGTCAAATCTCCTCCTTGCATCCGGCTACTTGTGTAGTACATACTCCGCGTTACCCAACATGCCGGGCGTTCTTTTATAGGCATAGGGTTCCTTTTTTTGTCTTCCTTTCACTTGGCATATCAGAGTGCAGAGCGTCAAAAAAAATCAAGGGTGAACATTTCCTTGAAATAATTAAACTAGGTTAATTATTGAATGACATATCCTTAAGAATCACATATTTTTATCTCACGTACATACATATATATTCTTTCTTCAATATATTATGATATAGATGCCCCCCTTTTGGCTTACGCGCGACAAACCCCCCTACCCCCTACGCTCAGGAATTCCTGTTATTCTTGTCAAACCCCTAAAGCAAGGAGGACTCGAGAACGTGCGGGCTAACAAGTTGGGTTATGGGTTAGCCACCGGGGAAAAATTTATATATATATATATATATACGTGCCCTTAAATTTTTTGTAAAAATTTTTAAAACCCTAAAAACTTCGATTAAAACTTGCAAAAAATTTCTCAATGCTAAATTTTTCAATATAAAAACC